TAACTATCCCGCTTTCATATAAAAATTTATATAGAATCTTTGAAAAAGACTTTTTCATACTTCATAAAAAAGAAAAAGACTTACTGTCTTTAGGATCTGATACTACACCGCTGCTCAATACCTTAGGGGATCTACTCTATTACATAAGTAGATTCCTAAGATTTATCTCATATTATGACATAAATAAACAGCTCTTGTTGTATCGGTCCAAAACCTTTCCAATTGATCTTTACGGTGCTTCCTCTATCAATTAAATCTTTTTTTTATCCATAGAAGAAAGTATTTAGGCATATCTAGTCTTCACTTCATATTTCGATCAATGAAGTTTATTTATTTGCTACAGCTGATAAAAAATCGTTTTGGACGATGCTTATGTAGAAAGCCCTTTTTTTGTGTTTCTAGTATTTCATTGACTAGCTGTTCGTTCTTTTTTTCTATAGTGGAGATAGTCGCACGTAATGACAGATCACAGCCATATTATTAAAAGCTTGTGGTAAAAAGGGGTTTCGTTCTAATGCCCGAAAATAGTATTCTAAAGCTTTGGTATGTTCCCCATTACTTGTGTGGATAAGGCCTATATTATAGAGTATATAACTTCGATCATAGGGATCAATTTCTAGTCGCATAGCTTCGTAATAATTCTGTAATGCTTCCGCATAATTTCCTTCAGATTGAGCCGACATCCGTTACGGTCGTTATTCGCCTTAACGAATTCTCCGTTTCAGAACCGTATGTGAGATTTTCATCTCATACGGCTCCTCCTTTGGTGCATAATGAAAAAAATATATGTAAAAATGTGATGTCATTATGAACTAAGCGGGGCTAATGTTTTTACAAGAAATCCCTAGCCAACCTTCTTGCAAAAGATCTTTTCTTACTACCAAGTGGGTTCATGCTAAATAAAAATAAAAAAGGAAACTCTCAAAATTTCTTTGTTCTCAACGCCCCTAAATTTCCAGGAATTAGTCACTTCAACAGTCTTCAATGGTTATACGGGTATCCAAAGTACGAACGAGATGGATGTTTATTGTTCCAACCATTTTAATTAGTCCCAATCCCAAAGAAGAAGAAGAAAGGGAATCATTTTGAAGAAAGTTTTCGTGTTGTTGATTTCTCAGCGTAGTGCTTCTTCCCCTATGCCTCCTATTTATATATTGTATTAGTGTAGTAGGATGGATCTGTAATACGGGAACCATAGGTAAAAACCTTTTGCTCAATACTATAATTCACAATTAAAGCATCTAAGGCTGCATTAATCGTGGATACATGACAGAAGGGATTGTTTTTTTATATTATAAACTTCACCTTCAAAAGCGTAGATTTTTTTTCAATACTCGTTTTTCTTTCTATTCCAATCCAAATCGGCGAGAAAAAAAATAATAATGATAATCAAATCGCACCATCTCTGTAATAAGTAAATGCCTCTTTTTCTCCGGAAGTTGTCGGAATGACTCGTAATAAGATATCGGCTACAATTGTAAAGGTTTTATCAATAAAATTTCCATTTATACGCGATCTTGGCATAGGTAGTAATCCATTCTCTAACTCTTTTTATTTCCTTTACCTTTTCTTTTGTGAGAAAATTTTCTCACAAACAAAGGAATTGTATAGTACGAACTAACATAAAAGCGGACTCATAAAAAAAACCTTCTATCTACTTCCAATTTTTCCGGTCAAAAAAGGTATCTATTAACCATAATCTAAAAAATGATGAATAACTCGCTATTCATCCAGATACTCAGACATAATCCTGATGTCGGAGAGATGGCCGAGTGGTTGAAGGCGTAACATTGGAACTGTTATGTAGACTTTTGTTTACCGAGGGTTCGAATCCCTCTCTTTCCGTACTTTCAACTAATTCACCAATCTTACGTGATTGACCACCATGTATCAAATCCAATAAAAAAGAATAGATATAAAATCTACCTTGTTTTGATTTTGAAATAGATTCTCTATTCCTAATTTATTTCATATGGAAAATGCTGGGAAGAGCAAACAAGGGATCCAAATCTTCCTCCCAAATCGATGATACATGAATAGGAAAAAGATTCCTCGACAAAATCCCTTACCTTGTGCCTTTTTATTTTTAATGGCAAAGGGGAGTTGTCCGAACTCTTGTTTTTAGTCATTTTTTTTACTTAAGTTAGGTTTATTAAGTCTGTCGAGAGTAATATTCTACGACAAGCAATTCATTTATTTTCAAACCGACGCATTTCCTATCTATTATTTGATTGACTAACCCTTCATATTGGAATGTGTGAAGAGTCAGATGGTTTGGCAATTCCTCAGGGGCAGATGAATCAAGAAGATTTTGAACCAAAGTTCTAGAGTTTTGTTCATCCTTCACTGTAATAATATCTCGGGGTTTGCAGCGATAACTTGGTATATCAACTATACGACCATTAACTAAAATATGTCCGTGGTTAACTAATTGGCGCGCTTGAGGAATAGTCAAAGCCATACCCAATCGAAAAAGGATGTTATCCAAACGCATTTCAAGTAATTGTAGTAAAACTTGACCTGTTGACCCCTTGGCTTTTCCGGCGATACGCACATATTTAAGTAATTGGCGTTCTGTAAGACCATAATGAAAACGCAATTTTTGTTTTTCTTCTAAACGAATACGATATTGAGATTTTTTTACGGAGCGTGATTGGTTTCTAAGATCGCTTCCTGCCTTAGGCCTTTTACTAGTTAGTCCCGGTAAAGCCCCCAGACGGCGTATTTTTTTAAAACGAGGCCCTCGGTAACGTGACATAAAGACTCCTTTTTTTATTGAAATTGTACAAAACTAAATAAACTTAAAACTGAACTAAATGATAATGATAAATGACGTGAAATACACTCCAATAAACTATTGTAATACAAAGAGTAAGAAGATATATTCTCTCAATATACAGATTTTTTTTATTGTATATACAATATATATAAATCAAATAAATCACAAAAATTTTCCTTTATTTTCTTTATTTATTTTGCAAAGATCGAACTCTTTTACCCACTATATATTCCTATATGGAAGTTTAGATGACATAATATAAATGGAGTGGTAACTCTGGGAAAAAGGTCAAAGAAGTCTTTTCAATCTTCTTTAATTTTGAAAGTACATTAAAAATCATGTAAAAAAACGAAAAAATATGGAAAAGCCGGCTATCGGAATCGAACCGATGACCATCGCATTACAAATGCGATGCTCTAACCTCTGAGCTAAGCGGGCTCAAATAAATAGTGACTATCATTAAATAAATAAAACATAAGCTTAATTAATAGAATATAGCAGTATATTGACTTTCGAATTTTGATTTCATTAGTTTCTAAATAATAAAATCTTAATTAGATCAGAAATCTTTTTTTTTTTATTTCTATCTATTTTATTTCTATCTATTTCTATCTATTTTCTATCTATATAGTATAGAATAGTATAGAATTATTAGAATTTCAAATTTACGAAGTAGACTTCTAATTTTTTTCCATTGCACATTGTAGAATTCTAAGTTTCAATAATAATTAATTTCTTTTCATGAAAGTAAAAAAAAGGAATCGACCGTTCGACTATTTCTTAAAATTTAAGACAACGATGAGAAAAGGAAGAACATATATATGTTATGTAATATATAACCATATTGAATTGCAAATACAAAAATGATAGAATCTTTGTTGATTAGACTAACTCAATATCGGTGGGGCTCAAAAAAATAAAAGAAGATAACAAAGACATAAAATAAATATCTATAATATAATGAATCCCAAGGTTTCGGCATAAGAAAAAAATGGAAAGACATAATAATGAGATGCTAAAAAAGGGGATATGGCGGAATCGGTAGACGCTACGGACTTAATTGGATTGAGCCTTGGTATGGAAACCTACTAAGTGATAACTTTCAAATTCAGAGAAACCCTGGAATTAACAATGGGCAATCCTGAGCCAAATCCTGGTTTACGCGAACACACCGGAGTTTACAAAGCGAGAAAAAAGGGATAGGTGCAGAGACTCGATGGAAGCTGTTCTAACAAATGGAGTTCACTACCTTGTGTTGATAAAGGAATCCTTCGATCGAAACTTCAAATCAAAAGGAATGAAGGATAAAAACCTATATTGTATAAATTTAGGTAACACAAAATGATCTCAAAAATGACGACCTGAATCTCGATTTCTCTTTTTTTATAAACAAAATCGAAATGTTGTGAATCAATTCGAAGTTTAAGAAATAATATTTATTGATCAAATGATTCACTTCATAGTCTGATAGATCCTTGATGGAACTTATTAATCGGACGAGAATAAAGATAGAGTCCCATTTTACATGTCAATACTGACAACAATGAAATTTCTAGTAAGATGAAAATCCGTTGACTTTTAAAATCGTGAGGGTTCAAGTCCCTCTATCCCCAGCTCTACTCCCCGAAAAAAGGTTGACACCTTACCTTTTTTTCGTTATTATATATTTGAGTTATTTAGAATCTATATCATTTTTCATTTTAAAACTTAGAACGTCTTATTTTATTTAGAAGATCCAAGAAATTCCCGATCCAAAACTTTTTGAATTTACTACTTTTGAGGTTCTTTTCATTGACATAGACCTAAGTCATATATTAAAATGATACTGATACTTCAGTAGATGATACTTCGGTAATGGTAGACATAGCTTTTTTGCAGAGGACTCGAAATCCTTGTGTCACCATTGGTAAAAGCAAGATGATACTTCGGTAATGCTCGACATAGCTTAACAGCAGGGGACTGTAAATCCCTATGTCATATGATAATGATCCTTTGGTAATGGTCCCCATAGCTTTGTTGCAGGGGACTGTAAATCCTTGTGTCACCATTGGGAAAAGCAAGATGATCCTTCGGTAATGGTCGGCATAGCTTTTTTGCAGAGGACTGTAAATCCTCGTGCCACCATTTGTAAAATGATAATGATCCTTCAGGAATGGTAGATATAGCTTTTTTTGCAGAGGACTCGAAATCCTTGTATCACCATTCGTAAAACAATAATGAT